CTCCGGGGCCCAAATAACTCAATCTTCTCCCATGAACTATTTGTGTCAATGGATTAGTTCGATCCAAAACTTGAGATAATGGGTGTAATCCGAAAAAGGATTCATAAGTGGTTGTTAATGGAGTTGAAGTTACCAAATTTTGAGGGGTTGGTATTAATTTCTGTCTAATTGCTCCACATAGAGTTGCTCTAACCACATTTTCTAAACGAACCAGAGCCAATCCGAATTGATCTTGTAATAGATCCGCTACCGAACGAATACGTTTATTTTTTAAATGATTCATGTCGTTAAGCGTATCCATTCCAAATTTCATTCCAATCAAATGATCCGCAGCTGCCAAGATATCTCGCGGTAACAAAAAAGTATTGTTATGAGGTATATGAAGATTTAGTCTCTGGTTCATATTTAGTCGGCCAATCCTTCCTAATTCACATCTTTGCTGAAAGAATTTCTTTTGTAATTCTTCACATAAGGATTCAGAAAATACTGGATCTCCGCCTACACAAGTAAATTGTTGATAAAACTCTAAAATAGCATTTTCTTTTGACCCAATTTTTTTTTTCTCCTTATCATTAAGGAAAGACAAGAAAATTTCAGGGTAGCACACATTCTCTAGAATTTCTTTTAGATTCAACCCCATAGCTGATGATAGAACTAGAATAGATATTTTCTGTTTCCTACTCACACGAGCCCATATTCTTGCTTTTCTATCAATCTCTAATTCTACTCTTCCTCCCCAATCTGATATTATTGTGCCGATATAGACCAAAATTCCATTATGGTCCAATTCTGACCGGTAATAAATACCGGGGCTTTGCAATATTTGATTAATCACAATTCTGTATATTCCATTTACTATAGAGGTTCCCAGGGAATTCATTAGAGGAATGTTTCCAATAAAAATGGTTTGTTCTTGCATATCCCTACTGCTTTTCCAAATTAATCCTGCGGATACATATAATTCAGAAGAATATGTAAGTGATTCATATACAGCATCTCTTTCTTTTATCAAAGGTTCTACTAATTGATATGTTTCCACAAATAATTGAAATTCAATTTCTTGATCTGTATCTTCCATTTTTGGAAACTTATCAAGTTCTTCTGTTAAGCCCTGATCAATGAACCTACAAAATCCTTCAAATTGTATCTGATTAAATCCAGGTATTGTAGACATTCCCTCATTTCCATCTCTAAGCATTTTGAATTTCCCATTTATTGACAAAAAAATTCCATTATTGAGTCGTTCTTCATCCCATTATATGGGTCGCTCTGGCAATAATGAAATTTCTATTCTGTTTACGGAATCACATAAAATTTTATCTAACCCATATATGAATATGGAATGTATGAAATATATATGAACAGGGGAATAAGAATAAAGAGAATTTTAGACTCAAATTGGAATTTCCAACAAATACAACTAGAAAGGAATTGAAAAATTCCACTTAACTTATTAAGTTAGACTTATGAAGTTTTGTATAGAATAACAAAAGAAAAGGTAATTCCATTTCTACCATTATTATCTTATGATATTACATGTTTTACATATTCCAATAGGATTCAATACCAGTAAAATCAATACCAGTAAAATAAGTGATCCGGATTTGATCTCTTCGATAAAATAAAGACCCAATAATCAGAAACAATATTAAAGTAGATTCTTTTAGCACTTAGCCTTATTTCGTGAATTTCTTTTTTTAGTTTTAGTTAAAAAAAAAAAAGAGGGTTCACGCAGAAGAGATATAGATCTTTTTTTTTTTCTAAGAGGTTGTTATAATATGATTGAAGCGCGGAAGAGGGCTTTATGAAACATACACAACACAGATAAAAGGATAGTTATTTATATATATGTCTATGTCTCCCCTTTATTTATTGCAGTTCGATTCTGGACAGCGTCGTGCTCTGGCAAAACCTCATAGAAAATCGATTCTATGAGTTATAGAAATATAAGATTTCCGATTAGATATTCGCATAAGAATTTGGGTTCTGGGGTTGACATATATATAGATTCTATGTTAGAATAGAATTTGAAAATATAGAAGAGAAAAATTTCGGTTCTGTCTGGGGTTGACATATTTGTCTACCAAAAAGACAATAAATTCATTTTTATGAGGATACCTCTCTATTAAAGGAAACTCGAATACTTAATGCTTTATGCTTTACATTATAAAAAATGCCCCTTGGTATTCCAAAAGTACCCTTTGACTTTTACATTGACTTTGACCGTCCCGAATACGAATACCGCGAAGAAGAAGAAGAGTCAACTTGGGTTGACTTATACAATGCACTTTATAAAAAGAGACAGTTGTTTTTGTTTCAAGACGTTAATAGCGAGATAGCGAATCAACTTATCCACCTTTTGCTATATCTCGATTCAGAAAATGATATCACGGATTTTTGTCTTTATATAGACTCTCCCGGGGGATGGATACTCCCAGGTATGAGTCTTTATAATGTTATGGAGGCTGTGGAGTCGGATATACGAACAATATGCGTCGGACTGGCCGCTTCAATGGCATCTTTTATCCTGGCCGCGGGAACTTATAACAAACGTGTAGCATTCCCTCACGCTGGGGTAATGATACATCAACCCCGTGCTTCTTTTTTGGAGGAGGACGACGACGACGACGCCGACGACAACGACGACAACGACGACGACGACGATAACGATGACAACAACGAAAACATCCAATTTTTGAGGGAAATGGACGAACTAATGATCATTCAGGAAGACATCGCCAAAATTTATGCAGAAAAAACGACTCAACCTTTAGAGGTCATACTCAAAGACCTGCAAAGCGATTCTTTTATGTCAGCAACAGAAGCCCAAGCTCATGGAATTGTTGATTTTGTAGCACACTGGGAGCGAAGAGTTAGATAAAAAATAACTGGAATTTCATACAAATCGTGGTTGGGGTTGTTTCATATTTTATATTAACATTCTATTAATTTGAATAGAATGTTAATATAGAAATAATCCCTAATCCTCCGCATAATCATCCGGTTAGGAGCGACCTAAACCAACCCATTATGCATATGATTCATCATGCCAACTGTTAAACAACTTATTAGGAAGGCAAGACAGCCAATCAGAAATGTCAACAAAACCCCCGCTCTTAGAGGGTGTCCTCAGCGCCGAGGAATATGTACTCGGGTGTATGTGCGACTCGTTCGGATTGTGGATTGGAACAAAAGAAAGGAAACGAATTTTCCACTATTCGCGATCAATACCGATCAATAGGATAGAATGGTAAAAACCCCTTCACTATCTAATATCTAAAACACTATCGAAAAAAAAAAGATCTACCATATCCTTTTATTGTGTATCAAATTTATGGTTTCTATTAGTGAAAATTCAATCATCTCAATTTTCAAATTAAATTGTGAAAGAATTCCCCATTGGTAGCAAATGATTAGCCGTTAAGCAGGGGAAATCTTAGCTTAGGAAAAGGCCGAAAATTTATGCCTCTACTCTTGCAAGAACGGACTAACAGGGTCAGCTAATCAGCTAATCTTCATAATTAAATACCGTTACTGTATAGATAGATCTCGTTGTGAAAGATCTATTACTGGATAATTTCTGGGTAGAGCCAAAAAAGTGTGAACTGTACAAGTTAACAATAGCATCGATTAAATGATTATTAAAGGAAAAAAAGAGAGGGCTCCGGTGTATAGGGAAGACCTCACCGTTTAAGAAATAACCATAGAAACGAGGGAACCCACTATTTCTTTATCCATTTCTATTTACTACTTATTGTTATTTATTATATTATGTTATGTTTTTGTTTGATACTAGGTATTAATACAATTTCTTATTTCGAGGCGAAATGTCTAAAAAAAAAAAAAGAAAAAATCGTGGCTAGGAAGGTTAGAGTAGCAAAAGCTGTTGGAATTCTTATTTTATACATTGGAAGAATCTGTTTTGTTATTCTAGAAAAGTGGAAGGGAATAAAATAACTGAAAAAAAAAGAACTCAATGAATTATTCATCAAAATTGAGTTTATTCAATGACCCGAATTAGACGAGGATTTATAGCTCACAAGCGTAGAACAAAAATGTGTTTTTTCGCATCAAGTTTTCGAGGGACTCATTCAAACCTTACTCGAACTATTATTCACCAAAAAATGAGAGCTTTCGTCTCGGCCCATCGGGATAGAGATAGACAAAAAAGAAATTTGCGCCGTTTGTAGATCACTCGTATAAATGCAGTAATTCGCGAAAATCCGGGATTCTATAGTTATAGGAGATTAATAAACAAGCTGTACAGAGGACAGTTGCTTCTTTTCTTAATCGTAAAATCCTTACACAACTAGCTATAGCTATATTAAATAAGAATGAATTGTCTTTCTATCATTTCTAATGACATCCTAAAATAAGGAGATTGGAAGGAATCCTTCGGAATATTTTCCAGAGAATTCCTTGGAGTTGGAGAATGAATTCCGAGAAGGTAGAATAGAAATGAGTATGATAAAATATGATGATAATATGATCAAAAACATTCAATAAAAAAAAGAGTTTTTCTTCTTCCAAAATTCGTTTTTTTTTACACCACGACAATAAAATCTGGATTCTCGGATTTTTCGAACAAAACCTCAATTGCCGTTTGAGTTGGAATTGAAATTTGTATTTGATTGATTTTTTGTATCTTTATTCCATTGGTTTTTTGTATTTCTGGCTCTTTTTGTATTTCTGGCTCTAAGATCGGCAGGCCTATAGACCAATTTGCCTTTTTCCAATTTTCTTTCATAATTTTCATTATTAAGAAAGGGTAATAAAGATAAAATACGAGCTTGTTTTATAGCAAGAGTAATTAATCGTTGTTGTTTTAAAGTCAATCTATTCACCCGTCTAGATAATATTTTTCCTTGTTCACTAATAAATCGACTAATGAAACTTACATTTGTGTAATCAATTTGATCCCCCGTTTGGATCGGGGGCAAACGCCTACGAAAAGACCGCTTCTGCTTGGGCTTAAGAAAAAGTCGCTTGGATTTATCCATGGTTTGTTTCTCCCTTATTTTTATATTTCGAAAATTCGATTTCGTTCGACCAGATCCGCTAATGATAATTATTTAGAATTAAGAAATCAAATTTTGATTGTTTATATTTATATATATATTTAAATATGTATTAACATATGATATTTTAATATTTCATTTTTCTTCTTCTTTTGTATTTGTAAAGGTGACATCGATTCCATCTATTCCTTTATCTCTCCATGAATTGTATGTTTGTAACAATAGGGACAGAATTTTCTCAATTCCAATCGACTGGGCGTATTGTGTCGATTCTTTTGAGTAATATATCTGGAAATGCCTGTTGATTTCTTATTAACGCTGTTTCGAAGACAGCTGTTACATTCCAAAATAACCCGTACTCGGGCATCTTTATCTTTACCCTTGGCCATGATGAACCTCCTTTTGGTTTTTTTATTCACTCAACTCTTTTCTTTGATTTTCCGATCCGAAACGACGAAGAAAGGGACAAAAAAATAGAAGTGGCTAACTCGAAATTATGAGAGATTTTGTTGCAACCAATATAGTCAAAATAAGTACTACAGCGATCTTAAATTAGATTATACTAAGTATATCTAAGTGAATGTATAGAATAAAGTGAATAAAGTGAAATGCAGGGAGTGTACAACTAACTAAATGCACTTTTTTCTACACGACGAAATCCATGTCCATGTCTAATTTACATTAGAAGTTTCGATTCAAATTGCAGTACAATATTTGCATTTTAGTTAAACATCTTGTATGATACTGTTGCCCAAACCACATTTGCACTTCTGTTCTCTTAATTTAATTGAAGGTAATTTACTTTAAGCCCGCCCCCAAGTTACGAGGTTCACTGAAGGGATAATTTACTTTTATTCTTTTTCTTTTCGAACTTATTCGAATAAGAAAAGAGGGGAGGTAGTATTCACAGATATTTCATTGTATCTCTAATCTTCCTCACCCCCCGTGTTAATAACTAGAATGAAAAAAAGGGGAATGTCAACGCATCTGGGAAAAAACGATTGATCTCTATTAACAGACCTGCTAAAGAACTGAACCATAGGGTACTTATTACTGGTGCTGCGGATAGATATGTTTTTAGATTTCGCATTTAAAATCCTCCTTCTTTATTAGAATTGTAATAAAGAATTTTTATTGTAATACATAATGATAATACATATATGATTCGGTTTATATGTGATTAAAGGCCACTTTTTTTTTTGTTTTGTACGCGAAACTCCTAATTCAATTAGAAATCCCCAAGGATTTGATAGATAAGATTTTGCTTTTCTTTTTTTAATTATTAATTAAAATTAAAAGAATAAAATACACCCCTTTCCGCCCAAGCATTTGCCAAATTTATGACGAGTTTTCTATTTTATTTTTCACATGTCTAGAAGTTCATTATTATTATATGTTATATGATATGAGATAAAGAAATGACAAGATAAGTTGGGTATCTCAATCAATAAAGAAAATGAAATGCATATATAGAAAACAATTCGGGGATTCTCTACAATGACATTGTAGGCCAATTGAAAGGGATGTAGCGCAGCTTGGTAGCGCGTTTGTTTTGGGTACAAAATGTCGCAGGTTCAAATCCTGTCATCCCTACCTATTCTTTTCCTACCTATTCTTTTTGTTTCACTTCTGAGTAATAACAAACAAAGGGTCAATTGAAATCAATTCAAATTGGACATACCTAATCTTTAATTTATATTATATCTTATATGATAATATTGATAACGTAGGCATTGAAGACATGGTGGAGTTAAAAAAAAAGAATATTTTTCCGTACAGTCTTATTTTTTGTGATAAGAAAAGCGCTCTTAGTTCAGTTTGGTAGAACGTGGGTCTCCAAAACCCAATGTCGTAGGTTCAAATCCTACAGAGCGTGATTCTGTTATTGTTTTGGTAAGTCAAAAATTTTTCGGAAAAAAGCGAACAGCAATCTGAATTTGACCTCCTACTTTCTTTAATCCACAGGAGGTCAAATTGACAAGGTGTTAATTAATCAAAGGTCCAACTGATCACCACGTCTGTATTGTAAATAGGCAGTTACAAATAATCCAGCCAAAGTAATAGAAATTAGACCTAAGACGATTCCAAATAGAAAAACTTCAATCATTTGAATTTTTTTGAAAAGAAAAAAAAAAGAGAGATAATATCTATCCTTAAATATTAATCTATATTGCCCATAAATCTCAATAACCAAGAATTCGAAATTGACACGTTAATGAACTGAAGAATAGATGGAATACTGCAATTTTTTTTATTTCAAATAAATCGTATTTTGCTCAGAGCAATAAATAGACCTGAGGTTATAGTTAAAGTTGCTAGTAGAAAACCGAAATAACTAGTTATAGTAGGCATGAAAGAGCTAAATAAACTATTTTCTTTTTTTATACATATGCTTGTAAAACACTTTCCTAAGTTTAAGTTCAATAGTTTTTTTTAAAGATACGAAGATAAGCAAAAATACCAATTGAAGGAAGAAGTCCGA